CTTATCAATACCAAGAGAGACCCACGGAGCGGTAAGAGATTCAGACTGTGAACCTTACGATTTTCTGAGCAGTTGGACAACACTTAAAAGGGCCTAAAGAGAAAGAAAGAATCCCTTGAATAGGCTGTTCGGCTTGAAGACAAGACTCGTAGCGTCGTTGCCTAAACCTTTCGTATTGTATTCTCCAGCGCAAAGTAGTAACAAGGGATTGAGTCATGAGCGGCTAAGAGGCTCCACCTATTTTTGATCAAATCCCGCAGCACCCGTAATAGCAGCAGTTTGGCCTCTATCTGGTGAAGCAGTGCCCGCGTTTATGAGTAGGTGTCCAGTTGTTTTATGAGTTGTTGCTGTCAGGGGAAAAGATGCCCCATAGGTTTGTACCTGAACTATTGGATATTCCGCTCCTAGGGTTTATGAAGAAAGGCTTCTGGGAATAGAATCAAGAGAGAGAAGTGCCTTATAAGAAGGCTTGAAACTGGAGCGAAGCAACTCGACTAAACATAGGTTAGCTTCCTTAGAAGATTCAACTAGCGCTTAGAGTTCGGTGCGAGGATCAACTCCGTACCCTTCCTTCAGATATTTACTGCTTTGCACGAGCTGAGACAGTGTAGATAGATCCGGATAAGGCAAAGACCACATTCCTACTGCTATAACTAAGACTGGAAATTCCCTCAAAGAAAAACATACTTTTTGTTGCATCGATCGATTGGCTTAGAAGTTGGAACCTTCTTTTCTCAACTCAAATGCTTCGAGTTTAAGTTAGTGTTCATTGCTTACTAGTAAATAGATATTCTAAGTTTCTCCTAAGTGGGATAGAAGGAAGATAATAGCGGATTTCCCACAAAATGAATTCTACCAAAGCATTCTCCTTTGAATTAGACTGCTCGCGACCTATGTCAATCAAAGGAATGAATGGTTGACAGGCGATGGATAAAAAGAAGTGGAAGAAAGATGTGCGATTACCACTTCGATTAAAGAGTAAGGTACTTTCTACTTGAACTTCTAAGGGAATGCTAATTTGCTTAAGGGGGGTTCTTACTTGACTTAGGTGTGAAGATACCTGTACATACAAAGAGACAGGTAGCTTAGCTCCTTCGACGAGTTGGCTAGACTCTTATCGAAATTGCGTAGATAAAGAAAAAAAGATCGTAAGAGATCGATCGACCCAAGCAATTCTTATGCCCAAAGACTCCCATGCCTTTCTTGGTTGGCAAACCCAACCGGTGATTTCGGACAAGTCTTTCTTCATTTTTGAGCAAGAAGCGGAACTACAGGGATGAAATGAAAAGTGTTTATTACGATTACGCCCAACAGCCCACTTGAGCAATTTTCCATTCTCCCGTTGATTCCTATGAAAATAGGAAACTTGTATTTCTCATTCACAAATTCATCTTTGTTTATGCTGCTAACTCTCAGTTTGGTCCTACTTCTGCTTCATTTTGTTACTAAAAAGGGAGGAGGAAACTCAGTACCAAATGTTTGGCAATCCTTGGTAGAGCTTATTTATGATTTCGTGCTGAACCTGGTAAACGAACAAATAGGTGGTCTTTCCGGAAATGTGAAACAAAAGTTTTTCCCTTGCATCTTGGTCACTTTTACTTTTTTGTTATTTCGTAATCTCCAGGGTATGATACCCTATAGCTTTACAGTTACAAGTCATTTTCTCATTACTTTGGGTCTTTCATTTTCCATTTTTATTGGCATTACTATAGTGGGATTTCAAAGAAATGGGCTTCATTTTTTAAGCTTCTCATTACCTGCAGGAGTCCCGCTGCCGTTAGCACCTTTTTTAGTACTCCTTGAGCTAATCCCTCATTGTTTTCGCGCATTAAGCTCAGGAATACGTTTATTTGCTAATATGATGGCCGGTCATAGTTCAGTAAAGATTTTAAGTGGGTTCGCTTGGACTATGCTATGTATGAATGATCTTTTATATTTCATAGGAGATCTTGGTCCTTTATTTATAGTTCTTGCATTAACCGGTCTTGAATTAGGTGTAGCTATATTACAAGCTCATGTTTTTACGATCTTAATCTGTATTTACTTGAATGATGCTATAAATCTCCATCAAAATTCTTTTTTATTTATAATTGAACAAAAGCGAGGTGAGGTATTTATGCTTAAGTCAACAAGCAACGGGTAAGCGCGCTAGCGCGAAAGCCGTTGTGCGTTAGTCACGCAAGCCTTTTTCTTACTCCTTTAAAAGGATGCGCACACAATCCACTACTGAGAAAGATACAAGTCTGACTGAAGACAAAAAGCATAGATATAAAGGATGCCGTAGATGCGAAGGTAAAGCGATAGTCTTAACTCCTACTAGAAATCTTAGAGGGTCGCATCATTATCTCTAGTAGAAATAAAAACCTCATTCATGAATCTAGAAAAACCCTATCCCACGGAACCTTTTGGCAAACTGACGATCAAAGATTTCCATTAAGACTATATTGAATAAAACCATCTTGATTTCAGTCACTGTTCGTATACCTCCTAAGTCTATAATATCATCACCTAAGCTTATATCATACATATTAAATTCTTCATCATAAATGATAGAGAGATCAAGATAATCTTTAATTCGTTTTTAAACTCCCGGTAAGCGAGTAGTAGACTAGTCGCAGGGTAGGTGCAAGAAGGCCTCGTTGCTCAAGTAGTCTAACCTCCGAAGCGAACTTGAGTATAGAGAAATGCTCTTTTTACCCTCATAAGGCCTATCCCCACTAGGGTTTTCTATCGCTCGAAAATGTAAGAAAGAAATGGGTTAATCCGGCAAAGTATTTAACCTACCCTGTTGACCTATAAAGATCTTCTGATGCTGGTTGCTTTGGAACAGCTTTCCCCGTTGGATAGGAAAAGAAGGACTTGTAACATACTAATCAAAAGGGAATCTCGGTATGGGGTTGGATCATCAGTCCATGTGATGACTCCCCTTACTAGTAAAGGGATGCTATCGGTACAGCTCTCGTTATCATCGGCGGATATCTCTCTTTTGTGGGGGTCTTTCTCTACAGCTATAGAATCGGCTTAATTATTAATTACCGAAAAGCTACCTTTCCAAGAGTCAGGAGAGCCCGGAAAGTGACTGAACGACCTTCTCCTAGGGAATTCCCTGTCTCTGGTCCTATTCCTACTTACTTTCTTCTTGGTTTACTCGGACTAGTGAAGAAGAAGAAAAGAGCTTATTTTCTTCCAAGCCATCTCTACGCAGTCTGCAACTTTGATATCTCCCTACCGCTACCGATCAAGCTCAACCTACCTATGGTATGCCAACCTCTAGATTGGACGAGTGCCTGCCCGAGCTAAAGTAAAGCTCTCTAGGTTAGCTATAGGTCAAGTTCTCTCAGAGCCGAAGACAGGGGCTGACTAAGGCCTGTCAAAGAAGTCTCGATTATCAGACCTAATCCGCCTTTCCGTGCGAAATCTCCTTGCGTCAGGCCTATCTCTCATCTTTCAGGCTGGTTGAATGGATCATAGAAGGCCCAAGATGTGCTTCCATTCCTTACTTGGAACAAGTAAGCAAATTCCAATTACCTTACTCTAAAGAGTCAGTGAATTGGAATTACCTTGATTAGGCGCAAAAAGGTTCGAAGAGCTTAGTTTATACTATGCGGCGGGAAGAATCGAGGCAACGTTAGTTGTTCATCGGCCAAGTCCGAAAGAAATAGAAAGAAATGGCTTAGCCAATGATGGATTGACCAAAGATCTAAACCCTGGTCAGGCATCCTCGCCGGTCTAATGAGAAAGATTCCGTCTTTGATCCCCGGGAAAACATTTCTATTGAGGCAACTGCACTTGGTCAGTAGAACATAGTCTCGGCTGGACCTACATACCCAATGTTATGATTGAGCAGGTCTCGCAGCTAAGGGAGAAGGGGACCTCTTTCGGAGCAAGCTAAAGAGCCCTTCCTTTAGATCGTCGCTTTCCGGTAAGGCACTCAATGAAACCTATCCATCCCCTTTGAGGGAATTTCGCTCCAAACCAAAGAAGGAGTTCAGGCACTTCCGTCAGATACGAGATTGAAAGATATGGCTTTGTCCCGGCCGTTAGAGCGTTAAGCCACTCATTCTCTTAGGTCGTCTCAAAGCGCTTAGTCGAAAGACTTTGGGTCTCCGAGCTTAGCCGCCAGGCGAAGGGTAGACGGAAGAAGGTCTCCGAAAGCCCTATTTCCGGCTTCGAGAAGAACGGGCACTCAAACCTATCTTTCATCAACTGCTCTTGGCCTTTCTTGAATTAGGTGGTCTCGCTTTGAAATAGAAAGGCTGCCTTAGGTTGAGTTTAGGAGTTCTCTCTCCCGGGGGGCAGAAGCAGCAGAAGATGTTTTTGCTCCTACAGAATACCTTGCCTCAGATCCCACATGGGATAGGGTCAAAGGAGCGTGGCGAAGGTGAGATTGGTTACTATTTAACGATGGAAAGAATAGCCTCATTCGTGGACTCGTGCTGCTAATAAAAACCTTTCATTCACTTCGAAACCAAGACCTATAGTAAGTACTTATTCCCGATAGAGCCTTATATGTAGACAGTCAAGCTCGTCTTCTTATCTGGATTCATTGAGTCCTGCCATTCAATTCTAGGCTCAAAGAAGAGGTTTATCCTGGCTGGGCTCATATCAGCTCATTCAGTCGGAACTCACTCTCCTTCCTTTTAATACAGCAACGCCTATGTATAGATCATCAAAACATCAAACAAAGAACTTCTTTTAATTAAGAAAGAAATGCGTGATACTGATATTGAGAAATGAGGAAGCATGAAGGTTAACCAAGTGCCTTAGGTATGTAATCGCTTAATAACATTAACGAGCGGCACTTCCTTTTCTTAATCTTATTCACATCCAGAAGCACTTTACGCTCCGGGACCGATTAGAGGATGTGTCCAACGATCAAAATAAGCAAGCCTTGCCGCATCCGATAGAAAGAAAATATATGCCAAACTTATATCCAAAAGCTAAGGGTGTGGACAATAGAAGGTGCAAGTTTTTCCGGGGCAATAAATATTATAACTATCCAATATGAGTCTAGTTTATGAATACGAAAGCCTTTGGAATCTAATAGTCTTTCATATAGGTGGTAAGAAAGAAGATTATAGAACAACCTATTTTCTTCCTGATGCCCGTGGGTGTGGGACTAGTCATTCCCGCTACGCACCTTGCCTTACTAGCTTTATTGTGATCCTCTTTTCCCTCAATCCTCTTCTGCATCACCAATGATAGTTGACCAAGAACTCCTACTACCACTAGCACCGGTTACTGGAACAGCAGATGATTTCACTCTAACAACAGATATGGCTAAAGCACCGGTAAGACCAAGAGCAGAAATGAAGACAGCTTCTATGCCAAGAGCGTCTGCGTTGAGGAGATCTGGGTCTTCTACCCGGTGGTATAGGACTGGCACTTAAATTAGCTGTGACAGTATCCGTTGGTGCCATTGTTAAAATGAGTGTTCCCGCTTCATCTTCCCCAATATTCTTAGATTTAGCAACAGCGGTATCAATACAATAGATAGAAAGACTCATCTGCCAGTCAAACTCTGACAGGCTGACTCTTCTTAGGTATGGGCTCCCATGATAGTTAGTTCTGAGGAAGGCCTTCAAGTCGAGCTTCTAAATTTCCCCCTTAAAGAAAGTCCAGATCGGTTGGTGCTGTCTTCTTGCTATAATTTTTCTGATCTGATAGATAGAACGCGGATGGGTACAGCCTTCTAAGCTACAAAATAAAGAATGTCGTAAAAAAAGTAAAAAAACCCCCCGGTTAGAATTCTTCCCTGGCTCCACTATTCCCTTTCTCTATTTTAGAACGGAGAGCGGGCAAGGCCTCCATTGAAGCCTAGCTATTCGCCTTTCTTTAACACGATCCTGTAACACACTCTTATTGAGGCTAGGCTTAAGGCCGACTACTCATTTTTATTCGAGAGCGGGGGAACTTCACTTCGAGGGAAGCTTTTTTCCCCGGGAAAACTCAAGAAAGGAAAGAAAGACCCGTAAGCTGCTTCTTTGCTCACTGCGATTGCGATGTCTTATTATATTACTCAAAAGCTCAGGGGAAATTATTCCCCGGCTCTTTTGAATGTGAATATTGAGTGAAATCCCTTAGTCTAAAAGTCTTCCTTGGCCTTGGCTAGTGTGAATCCTCCTCTAAAGAGGATTGAGGTGTCCCACGGGCGTAAAAACCGTTTTTTTCTAGGCGACTTCCTCTTGAAAAGGAAAGGAACCAGTTACTTCCACCCTGGTGGTCTCCTAAAGAAAGGGAAGTCTTTCATGGAAAAGCTTTTGAGCTCGGGTTCCTCATAACAAACTTGGTCGAAAAACCCAAGTCTTGATGCCAATGTTGGCCCGTAAACCCTTTCTCAATGAATGGAGAGAAAGTTCGCAAATCACCTTCGTTTGTACCGGAACTTCGTGAACTAAATGTTGGCAAAGCCTATTATTCCATCTTCGGGTATTCGTGCCAGTATTTACGAACTCTAGGTTAAAAAGCTAAATAAAAGAAAGTCAAAAGAAAAGGCGGTTGCTAGTGGATCCTGTTGCCATAAAGTTCTCTTTCATAGTCGGGCTAATGAAGAATCTGATGAGTTGAGCAATGCATTATTTGCTGATAGTCCTCCCTCCTTGAGAAGGGTCAAAGCAGAATCAGAATCTCGGACGTGCGATTGACCTCCTAGTGGGGCTACTCACTCACTGTAGTCTACACCTCCTCTAAGGCCAATGGGCAGAAAGTGAGAGCTTCTACCCGACCGTAATAGTCTGACTTCATTCATAAAGAGCTTAGCAAGCATATAAGGCATAACCGGTGGAGAGCTTACTAAGGTAAGCAAATCACTCTTTCTTTATCACCGTCAGTATAGTAGCAATAGACTGATCTTAGTCCTTTGACTCACGGGATTCACCACTATAAGGGAAGTGAGCCGAGGAAAGGCAGTGAAGGCTCGACTCCGCTCGGGTGGGTGAAAGCCCCGGGTTGCGTAGAGAAAGGTAGTTTACTTTAAAACTTGAATAAGTAAGCAAGTAAACTACCTTTCTTTTTATTTGTTTCGGTCTAAATCGAAGCTCTTGCAGTCCTTAATACTTTGCAAGCACTAAGCAAGAGTTCTACCTTTCTGGCATGCCAAAGCAAGGTAAGCGATCTCTTCTATTTCCCAAAGCCTACTGAGCCAAAGCTTCATGCCCGACCTTGGATCTTGCAAACAGCAGGTAGACCAACCGAAGCAAAGACTAGCAGCGGATCTTGTTCACTCTGACTACGTAACCTGTACTGTGCCTATGAACTCATCTTAAGCTAAGGAAAAAGACAGAGGAAATGGCTACGCTCTTTCTCGCTGTTGTTCCTCAAACACTGACACTGAGATAACAAGGAGTATATCTACCTAGACGGAACTTCTTCATTTTCTCGCCCGACAGAGGGCTGCTTTAAACGGTATTACCATAGACCCGAGAAAGTCTTGCCAAAGTTCTCCTTCGTTAAGAACCTCTTCCGGGCATGCCCCTGAGACTAGTGCTACTCCCTGCCTTCCTTTGCCCATCTGAAATCGAATGACAGATTTTTTTATACGGTCAGATCTGCAGCGCTTAATGATTCAATCACAGCTGATACGCATGAAGTGAAGTTTGCTTTCTTTTCTAACTCTCACACCGGTTATTCAACAGCAGATAGGCTTAGAGCTCCTACGTACGAACTGGATATTGAAAAGAGCGCTTACTCTTCTTGCAGCGGAGTCGTTCACAAGAGAAAGACTAGCTGTAGATTTAATAGCAGTTCCTTACTCTAACAAGTAAGCAAATTGACATTACCTTCTTTTCTTACTAACAGGGCAAGGGCATTCGATGCATCTGATTCAATTCCCGGTCCGCCCTCTCTTTCACAACCGAGGAGTACACATCGATGAGCTTAAGTAAGCGTTTTTGACTACGTTGATGCAACGAACTCTTTCTATTCCACGAGCAGACACCCTTCGAGAGCTTTCATCGGCTTGCTCTTTGGACCTACCTTGAGAAGGGAAATTTCTACGAGATGATTAATGAATGTAGGTCAGGTCTCTCTAATTCGCGGTAGGTGTGTATGCTTACCTAAGGCGAGAGCATTTGCTTCTTCAGACGTGGGTGCTTATGGGACTTCTGTTTCGCCAACTGCAGGATTGAGATCTCTTTCTGTGTCTGTTGATATCTCTTTGGAATTCGAATTTTCTTTTCAAATAGAGTCGGCAATTTAGTTTGAAATCTTGTTAGCCGGTAAGCCCAACCCTTCCCTCAGCTTGAAAACAACCCAAAGGATGGAGAATTTCCTACGGCCCCGATCCATCACCAGAGTCAATTCGTACACTCAATTTTAAGTAAAAAAGGGGAAGGGGAGCGCCCCTACGCGAGACTTATTGAAAAGGCCCCATGAGAGTAGTCTCATAGGTCTGACCAGGGGCTCGGTTCCAACCCTTATAGCTAAGGGTAAACTAACTCGCTCCTAGCGAAAGATCAAAGGCCAGGTGTGAAGCAACTTCACGATCCAATGAATTCCCTAAAATCGGATGACACAAGGCGAACTAGAATAGACTGATTGATCCAGGTAGCGGCAGGCTCCAATCGAAAGGAACCGCGCGTAGGCTAGAAAGACGTATAGACAAGCCTTTCTTTAATGATGGATCGCTTTTCGTGACTTTTCTTTCCATACCTATATCTGGTAATAGGCTGAACATTACTTCAGCCTATTACGAACTCAGAGGCCGGGTCAACAATCTAATAGATTGCATTCCCCCGTTCGAGAGTAAGAATCCTAGCCAGGCGAAGATCCACTGGATGTTAGGCGGAGTGGAAGCAGAACCAGAAAAGGCAGCAATTCCAGAGACGGTTGACCGAGCGGAGGCATCCGCCTTTCTTAGAGCAAAGCGATACAGTTAAATAGACGTCCAGTCCCCGATCCCGTTGACTGAGAACCAAAAAAGCAGTGGCCCATAGCGGAGGCAAGCTTTAGCTTGAATCAGCTTCAGGCTTTCAAGCAAAAGAAGCGTCTGCCAACGGTAATAGCTTTCATTTAAAGGGTCAAAGCCTCATATCCGTTGTTATACTTGGTCTAGAGGCGCTATTTACGCCCAACCTTTTTACCAAAAAGAGGCAACTTCAGGGCCATCTCCCGCTTATTGATTAGGGCGAAGAAACTCGATCGGCTACTAGAAAGGAGCAAAGGCCGAGGATGGCACTCAACGAGCAGACGAAGAACGAATGGTAGGAGCCGACAAGACAAATAGTAGTGCCGGTTCAGTGAAGTCAAGTCTTTACGTCTATAGGGGCTCCCCTTTAGTAAAAGGGAGGGGATATTTTTTCTTCATCCGGGGGTTCATTTCATTCATTTTTCACTAAGTTAAGTAAGGCTTATTAGTGAGGTCTTAAAAACTGAATAGAATTCATGATCAGCCATGAATTCTATTTGTTTGTGCTTTCAGCAAGTAGGCAAGGCGATTGGCTTCTATGTTTTAATCGGATACCAATTGCTTGGATGCTTTTGAAAGCCTCGAGATGACTTGCTTGCTGAAAAAAATCTTTCTAGGTTTGCTTTGTGTCTTCGTAACAAATGGTCCATTTATTGATGGGCGAACGACGGGGATTGAACCCGCGCGTGGTGGATTCACAATCCACTGCCTTGATCCACTTGGCTACATCCGCCCTTACCCCCGAACGGGTTTAAGTCTCTATCTACGATCAGATCCTTTCAGAACCAACCCCTATGACCGCTATCAAAGAGAAGCTTTTTCCTATACTATAAGTCTATTGTTGTGTTTTGGAATTAGGTTGAAGCCCTGGCTTCAACAATCGATACCGATTGCCTGGCAAAGCTTCAAAGGTTGGGCTGTTCACTTCATTCATTTTACTTCACTTTACTTAAGATTAAAGTAAAGATAGGGGGCAGGCGGGCAGTGAAGGCTCATTTAGTAGACAGCGAGCGAGCAGCAAGCACCTACTCCTAACAAAATGAAAAGCAGCAAGCTCCGGCGCAACAAAAGCGAAGCGAGCCTCTATCAGAGAAAGCCATTCTTGCAGAACAAAGTATAGGTTCTGGAAGAAGCGCACCCCTAAACTACACGCTTTGAAGCCCCTACTTTTTCATTTAATAGGATATTAGGAGAAGCCCGCTCAAAGCGCCTTTCTATAATATAAGGCGTCTCGTCTCGGACGTTCTTCGCATGTTTGAGCGGATACCCCTTTCAGTCAGTAAGATTGTCAAAAGGCGAAAGTAAACTTTCCTTTATGACTTAACAAATATAATAGGGCGAGGGCGCCAACGAACAAGAAAGGGTAGCCTTTCTATAGGGATCGCTATAGATAGTATAAGGAGCCTTTACTTTCTAATAGAATGCCCTTCTTTCTCAAAGTCAAGTTTCTCGCTTCTTGCTTTAGAAAGATTGCAGGGGATCGTCGATCTCTTCCTTCAGGTGGCTCTGCCCTATCTATTCATCTCTTTTTTCAAATGGATATATTTAGGGGTCTCTCTTGTTCATAGATATAGATCTTGAAAGCAGAATCTAAATATAGAAGAACCAGCACTTAAAGGGCGCAACCAACGGAAGGTTCTCCCCCTGTCCCAGGCATTGTTCTCCGACGATGTCCCCTGGACGGAAGGGGCCACCATTCTCTTTCTTTCTTCAATCGTTCCGATCAGGACAAGTGGGTTGGTTCGTTTCCTCCTCCTATCTACGCTATTTTCTGTCTTCGTTCGTGATCATGTTGGGCAAAAGGTAGTTTTAGAGGAGCGGATGTGAAAGGGCGATCCCCCCCTTTCCATTGAAGTAGGGAGGGCCTCCTTCCCCACCATTCCGGAAACATCCATTTTTCTTTTTAATTAGAAAGAACGGGGCCTTACTTATTCAGGGAAGATGAAAGACAAATATAGAGATCAGAAGGCTTTATGATCGGAGAAAGGGAAGGGGCGTGGTTGGTGTGTCACTAGATCGGCAAGGGAACCCGTAGGAAGGCGAGCTACGTGAGGCCGAATTCACATCAGAAATCGCCAACATGAACACAAACGAAATCTTTAATTGCGTATAGAAACAAAACGAACCACTTCTATTCTCGGAGCTGAGGTATATGAAGAATGGCTTTTTGGTCCCTTTCGTTCAGTGGTTAGGACATCGTCTTTTCATGTCGAAGACACGGGTTCGATTCCCGTAAGGGATAGGTACTCATTCTCGGCCGCTTTCAGTTAGTGTTCATTGCTAAGTGATTGCTCGCTATCTGGCTGAAAAAGGTGGTCCAGAAGCTTCCTCTCTCCCAGCAAGCAAGACGAGATCACCACTTCTCTCAGTAATGGACTTTCTTGAACAATTTCATTGCCTTAGATGTCTTTTCATAGATTTTCGAATTTCCGACAGAAAGAATCTCCATGCATGCCTTCTTTTTCTTCTCCTCTCAGCCGTCCATTTTTGTTCTTTCTAGGTTTGTTTTTGTTAGGCATTGAACCTTGCCTTAGGTGCTGAGTGGTGTCCTCTCTCTCCTCTAATACCTAAAAAAGAGTTCCGTCTATAGGGCTTAAAGCTTCAACCATGGCATGGCAGTAAGTTGGCCCAGTCTCTTGCCCAGCCTTCGCCTTCTTCAGTGGCCAAGTTGAAGCGTTCAACGGCTCTTCGGCCTACCACCGCCTTTCTTGAAAAAGAAAGTGGAGCTTTTTCAATTGAAGCTAATGCTGTGCTGTCCTTCCCTTGAAAAAGAGAAAGCGAGGACTTTTTTTTTAGCTGCTGGCCTAAACAAAAGAGATTAGTCTCTTGATCGATCGATTGATTGGATCGAAGTACGAAGAGGTTTATTGAAGTGTGAGATCAGCCCAAGACTAAGGCCGAGCAACTAGCTGCTGCAAGATTGGACGTCTATCTATCTTACCCCGCTCTCCTACTCTTTAAAAGGCCGGCGGAAAGAGTGCTCTGCTCATCTTTCTTACGGCTCGTTAACGCCCCCTTCGGCTTCTTCAATTCTAAAAGGTAGTGTCTTTTTCCTATTCTTATTGGTAAATAGCGTTTTGTTTTGAAGCGAAGGCATTATTGAACGAAAGAGATGCCGGGCCGGTCAATTGCATTAAGTAGGGGATGCAGGACCTGTCTTAACCACAAGTGCATTCGTCATCGAGGATGACCTCGATCCCACCAAATTTGATTCCAAAGTTTGTATCTTTATTTTGGACTTTAAAGTGAAAAAAAAGGGTGACAAAGGGTATACTTTCTTTTCTATATAGCCGTCTCATCAATGAGCGTAGATTGATAGAAATGGCTTTTGTGCTGGTCAATCTCTATCCCATTCTTCAGGTATAGTTTTGTTTGATTACAGATCGGCAGGTGATCCGCCCTTTCTCCCCCTTTCGTCAGTCGTCTTGATCCGCCAGAGGGTCTTCTTGCAAAACCTTGAAGAGGCTTGATGGCAAAGAGAAGTGAAGAAGGAGAACCTAAGGAAGGTCTCTCTCTACCTCGCAAGCTCTTGGATCCCATGGCTAAAGCTTACTTCGGTGGATTTTGGGTGAGGGTAGAGGAGTAGGATAGAGAGTGAGTATAGGATAGAACCTCCGGATTCTAGGGATATTTTAAAAAAGGTGCTAGTGCCGTTACTGGCTACCGACCCGGAAGGAATGTTGGGCAAAAGGGTGATGGATAAGCTATTGATGGTGCCGGTACATAAGCCAAATCAACTGGATCTCCTTCAAGCACTCAATCTGGATCTTCATCTGTAACAGGATATGCCTTTCACGCTACTGGCCATGGATCAATAACTCTATCTACTAATGATGTTACTCGTGCTTCTGGGCTATTGGCTATGCTGACTCAGATACCCTCACCACCTTTTAGGCAGGGTCTACTTCTACTGGTGTTGGATTCTCCCTGCCTAAGTGGCCGATCTTAGCGTGTTAGCCGCCGTCTCATTTCGTATAGTGATAACGTTTTCTCTTTCTTAGCGCTCCGCTATCCGCTTTATTCTCCGAATATGCGCATTGGAACTCTGGTTACGCGGCTTTCTCTTATAGGGGTCTATTTTCTCTGACTTGACTCAGCTTGACCTACTTGACTCAGCGGTTAGAGTATCGCTTTCATACGGCGAGAATCATTGGTTCAAATCCAATAGTAGGTAAAACCGGCCGAAACCCCTGCTTTTGCCGGCATGACAGCAAGGAGTCAACTGAATGACCAAAGCATTGGCTGCTTCAACTTGTGGCCTTCTTCGACTTGCGATTCTCTCTAAGAGAATCTGATCTACGACCACCCTCTCTTCTTCTCTTCATGTATGTGGGCTGCCTGCCCCGTCCCGAATAGACAAACAGGAACAAACTGAATAAAGGCACGAGAGAGAAAGTTGAGTATCAACTCACCTCCCTTCTTCCACTATTAGGGGAAGACCAGGAGGGCCGGAACCCCTAACGGAAACCTTTCACCGCGCCACACGATTCTTTTGCGAAGCGCTCTCTCAGACGTTTCCACTCCTGCCCCCGCAAGCAAAGAGGTTTCAAGATACCAAGCGACCGAGTGAAAGTGAACAGCCCCGAGCAAATATTCTAGAGAGCATACCCTTTGTTTCTACTCTTTCTCTCTTCTAAGAACAACTAAGAATCTAAAAAAAGAATCTTTTTCTTTTTTGGACTCATTGGACTTCCGACCAATGCAATGGAGTGATGATGCATGCGTGCATATAAACTTCTAAAGAGTGGGTTCCAACCCTGGGTGACACTATTTAACTCAATCCATTATAAGGTAATGCCAATTCGTTTAGAAGATAGAGTAAGGCTATTGGTAGATTATTTCTCTTTTAGAATAGACTTTGAGATAAAGAAGACTTTAAGGAGATTTTTTCGAGATAAGGACTTGCAAAAGTCGAGTAATCGCAAAAGTAAGGTCTCAGACTCGCAGAAGACAAGTGAAAAGTATCTCGAGGTTTCGCCGTGGGAATTTCGCGAGAGTTTTCGTCGCTTTGATTGGTTTGAGAACCTGATTGAAGAAGACCAGAATTTTGGAATACACATAAATCTACAGATCCAGTGTACAGATTTATTCTAGTATTTTTCGATAAAGATAGCAAAAAGGTGCATTCATTTCTAGGCTAATTCAGTGCCTTGTTTGTGGATGCTATATATGAAGTAGTTAGACACGCGGGGGATCAGTTGGGTCTTTTAAAAGGACTCAATCAAAGGACACAAAGAAGGGGAGCCCACTGTTTTTCTGAGGTTGGGTTTTGAGAAAAGAGAAACCCGCAGATCTAGCGCTAATGGCTTCTTCAATCAAGCGATGTTGTTATAGCCGAACAACAAAAGAAAGCATATGAACAACATCTATAGTTGTAAACAGTAAAAAAAAAGTTCTTCGAAGCTGTGCTAATGGTGGTCAAGGATAAGGTACTACCTTCAGTGGGAGACATTGAGTCTGCATGATAAATCTGGGAGACTCCACAGAGAATGTATAAGTCAGTGACAATGGTGAACATGAAGTTTCTTCGGCAACGATTTTTCCAAACAAGATGCAAGAGAGGCAATGAAATTGTCTCAGCACTTAGACAAGATAAAGAAGATGATCAAAGAATTGGTAGCAGTGAGAGTCAAAATGATTGATCGTGATCAGTGACCAGGAAGTCTGCTGAAGTCCTTTGAGTCTTTGACAACCACTCTTTCCCGTGAAACTCCTTCTTTCTTTAACTATGATTGATCTGACCATTTTCTTTAGGTTCTGAAAGAAAAGAGATTTGAACAGCAGTCTGAAAAGACTAATGCTGCGCAAAAGAATATGTTTCAAAAGAAGAATAAGCACAAAGTGAGTGCAGAAGGACCTGAAAAGAGTGTTGATCTTGCAAGAAGAAAGGTCACTTGAGTTTTGAGTGCCCATAAAAGAGGGACAAAGGGAAAAAGCCATGATGATCAGGAAAAGATAGTGTTGGTCACTACTATAGACCCCGTTTGCCAACATTTCAGATAGTTGGTAGATCGGGTCCTCGCATCATATTTTTTCCGAAAAGAATAATTTTGTGCAGATATGATTGAAGAACTAGGTTCTTCATATATGTATGGGCAATGGCATTTCGACTGTAATCAGAGGCCGAGAGAATGTGTAATTGCAGTTGGAAAACGGAAAGTCAGAAGAAGTATAAAATGTTTCTTTTCTTTTTGTATCTGAAAAGAACCTACTCTCGATGAGAAGAGCCTTTACTTTTTGATTCTAGTAGTAAAGCGCTAGCACTCCCATAGAGTAAGGCTCTCTTCTGGATAGCTGCGAAGCCTTCAATGTTAGTATGGAGACTTTGCTTTCCGTTCGCTGAACAACCTCCCTGTTGCAACACTTTACTATGCTTCACAGGGCGAACTTCACCCTTCACCTATTTTTGAGCTATTGAATTAGGCGATCCGAAATTTATTTTTCACTCCCCTTTCCCTATTAGGGAAAGAACTTGGCTCTAAAATGATAGTAAGGCAAGCTTTATGTATTTAGGTAGAAGTAGACCTCGAGCTCTGGGGCTTTAAGGGATAGGGCAGGTTTGGAACCCTACCCCAGACCTGGTTGGAAGGGAACTATATCCTTAATCCAGGTTAGACTATCACACACGAGACTCGCCTGGGCTCTCATCGAGACCCACTCACTTCTCTCTCCTTAACATCTAATACCATTGCCCTGCCACTCTGCCTGTTTTCTTGTGGCCGAGTCGGGGCATTCTTCACTCCTGTTACAAGGTAGCCGTAGAGGCTTCCCATACTGACCTTCCAGTTAGTTCCACTTCTGGAGCGAAGCTGAGCACTCGGGGCATAAGGGCCCCGCGGTGATTATTAACATGCGCTTTTCTAGCCCATATCTTCTCACCTCCGGTCACATGAGCTTTCGAGAGCCCGGTCTGGATCTAAACGATTTGTTATCTATGTCTCATGTCTTTCAGCTCAGTGGGATCCAGAGAAAGACAGACCTACCTACCAGTTTTAAGTGGCAAGATCAATCAAACAAAATAGGCTCAAGAGAAAAACCTGCTTTCTTCTTCTTATATATCCTATCGTATACATTGTAATATAACCCTATTTTCAAATCATAAAGTACCCTCTCTTTAGGTAGGCCCACACATTTTAGGTTATCCAAAAAGAATAGAATGACTAATGTGATGTGAAACCCCCAAAAAGAAAAAGCTCCATTGATTTCCCTTTCCGTATGGCCGGCCAATCCATGACAACCCCACAACAAAGAGTAAAATGCCAAGCCCTTTCTCTATTAAAGAAAAAAGCATGCGCTCAAAATACCTCATAAACCCCAACTACTTTGTTTGTGTACTGGAACAGCTACCACTTCCTTAGAACAACACTAACTTACCGCTCTCTACTATAATATAAATATAAGAAAATCTAAGAAAGATAATAGCCCTATAATAGAAAACTGCCATGAATTACACACACGCAAGTAGTGGCTCGGCTCGTTTTTTCTTTTTCTAGTGGAAAGACATTTATCTCTGAGAAAAACACATAAAATTTTTTCGCTAGAGCTCATCACTGAAGAATGGTGGCTTGACTTTTTGGAATTAGAGAATAACTTCTTCGCGCGGGCAGCGTACGTACAAGGCTGTTCGGACCCCTTCCCTCTTGTATGAGGCGCGTTGCCATCGTCTCTTTCTCCTTTTTCCGTTGCAGGTATCTAAACATCTATTAGTTAAGGGGGTTGGGGCGCGAAGCGCAAACCGTTTTTTAATCAAATTATGATATGATTTGGTCGTTCGGAAGAGATTCTCTGAAAGCGTCCCTCGCCCAGGACATCGAGCGAAGAGCTCCAATGCGCATATTCGGAGCTAGGCGGATGCCGTAATCGCAGAAGCCGGATCAACATCATGACAACGGCATTCTGGAAACTGTTGGGCCGGCTACAATTGGTCTAATGTGTGAGTGCGTATGGCAGTACACTGAGAGCACCTTTCAAGTCGGCTGACAAAGAAAAAAGGGTTTCGTCGTCTTTTTCCCGCTTTCATCCTCCCTTCGCAATCGAAGGGATGAGATTTGAGGCCGGTTTTCAATTCGCTTCTCTCTCTCCGGCGAGGTTTGAACTTCGCATGGTGGGAAGGCTTTCACAATTCGCATCTTCCCGTCCAGCAAAGAGGGTGAAGGGGAGCGGGCAGCAAGTTGGAGGACACTGCGGAACCGCGTGATTGATCCATCTGCGCGATTCCCTAATTGAAGAAAGTTGGAAAGCCTTCAAAACCTCAGCCCCTACCATTCTTTTTAAGAAAATGAAAGCTGACTAGCAATCGCTCGTTTTTATTATTAGCATGGGATTGGATGTTCATATTTAATAATGAAAGACATAACATCTATTAGAAGGCAATCCCGGGGGAATTCCTATCGATTTTCGATGGACAACAATCCATCTTTCTCGCTTCTCCTAATCAATCGCGAGGGTTTCTTCGGGCATGAGAACGCAAGTGCCGAAATCCAACAAAATGTCCGAACGTCCGAGGACGAAAGAGAAAATGTTCCGCGGGGAACTCGTTTCATGTCGGCCTATTCGTGCCGCTTAGACGTCGGCCATGAAATCCATCACTATACTGAGCAGATCACGGGCATTCACATCTCGGTCAAACAGAACTGTGCGCGATTCTCTCGCGAATCGCCTTCCGCAAGGTATGGCATTCAGGGTTTGAACCCGGAGAGAAATCCTTCTTAATAGATACAAGACATTCGTTGCTGATCTAAAAAAGATATTATCCCGTTAGCGGACGTTTTTCATTCTTCACCCGGTCTTTCTCCGATGTCTCCAAGCCGGCCATAGTAGAATAGATAGGCAAAGCAGGCAATAGCAGTCTGTTCTCGCCTATCGATAGATAGCAGGTTGCTTCCAAGCTCAAACTGAAACTGAATTGCTACTTTTGTCTTGTTATTGATAGAGTGGTATTCTCCGCTCCTGTCAAATAAAGTAGAGGAAGAGAGAAGGTAATGCCAATTCACTTACTTGGAACAAGTCAGGAAAAAGAAAAAAAATGAACAAGTCTAATGGGAGAAGAATGGCTGACACGTTGACTACCTTCAAGACTAAAAAAAAAAAAAGAACCCGAGCGGTCTAACCTAACCCCCGGGGCGGACCCCAACCGAAAGACGCTAGACAGACTAACAGAAAGAAAGTTTTTGGGCAAGACAAGAAAGGAACTTGCCCTTTGAGGCCAAAGGATAAGAGCTGATTGCTGGCGATGACTTAGTGAATGAAAGAAAGTTCTCGAATCGGGTTCCGACCAAACGCAAAGCCAACGAGTTCAGTCGAACAGCGTAAGGCGATCGAAGTGAGGTTCAATCTTGATTGAAAGGAATGGACGAGCGTAGTAGGCTTAATAGTGAACGCAGACCCCCCTTCTTTTAGATATAAGATCAATGACTCAAAATAAAAAAGAAAAGACAGATGCCGAGAGAAACTGTTAGACTTCTTTATTGCGTTGCGCAAAAAAAGGGGCTTACGTTTTTCAGCTCCATCGCACTGCCGCATAAACAATGGATCCGCTGGGCTGGATGAGCAACCTTTTATTTGGCCTCTGCACTAGTAGTGAAGAGGCTTGCTACTTTCAATCAGAAAAGGAAGATGGAGCAAGGCAAGGGATAAAGAAGTTGTTCCCTCTTCTCTGGTAACCCGCCGCTGGTCATATACATATAGAGCGCTCCGCCCGCCACCGCATATGTAGAAAAAAGGGGAGCGGGGAAGGAAGAACATTTCACTTTGACACATGAGGTGGCGAGTTTGGCTAGGTAACATAATGGAAATGTATCGGACTGCAAATCCTGGAATGACGGTTCGACCCCGTCCTTGGCCTCGGAGAGTAGCGAGCAGCACGGAACTTGAATCAAATCAATCAAATGGCATAGTAGAAGGGGGCTTTCCTTTGTTTGTTAAAAATCCACAGACAACATTCTGGAACTTCCAAACCAAAAAAATACAAGGATGAGAAGGAGCTTTTACGTTACGCTTCAATAGAATGCAATTTTGAAGGGTAGAATACGCCCCATGGTCGATCGAAGATCCTGTACTACTTGAACTCAAATGAATCTATCTTACTTTCAATCCATCTTTGTCCAGCCAGCTCATAAGAAAATGTTAGACCAATCTCAGAGCTGACACAACCGAATTGGTTGAAGAAAAGGAAACCCCAACGACCAAGTACTCCCGCCCCAAAAAGCGGAAACCGAACAACCACCAGGCTCGTCTGAAGAGGAGGCGGGCGCCCTCTAAGTTTACCACCCTACCCACTAATGGACTATGAGGAGAGCAGGCGAACCGGAACCGACCGAATCACTGTAGCAAACCCTCCCTTTACTCAATAGATAGCGCTTATCCTCTTTCAATAAAAAAAATGAGAAATGGGGCAGAAAAAGGTCTTTATTGAAAAGGCTTTGCACCTGAAATAGGACTCCATAAGAATGAGTCTGGGCTTTCAAAAAGATGAAAATGCAAGGTATGTAGCCGCTTATGCGAAGCTTAGGGGGTAAAAAGAAAGTCTTTTGAACAACCAACCTGACATAAGGCAATGCAATTGCTCGCCCACTTAGAGCAGATGGAGATTCTCGGGCAGGGAAAGGTGGCACTCGACATCTATTAAACAACACCAAGAACAAAGTCATACCATGTCCTCGAAAGAAAGTAGTGATGATTGCCGTGAATGCTGCCCTCGAGGACGTGTAAAAGAAGGTCTTTGCCCATGGTACACCTCTCAGTAGAAGGGCGTGAAAAGGCCGTGGAGACTTTGACCGAATGAATAGGCATGCTATCATGATATCAATTTTGATTCAGGAAAATAATCCAGGATGAACGCTTTTTTCGTTCGCTATGTGCTGACTGGATGCGTACTCGCGCGATCGATCGATGGACGAGGAAATTGCGTGAATGACGAGACCGGCCTAACCTAAAGTAAAGGCTCTTCCCTCTCTTAATGGTGAATCTTGATTGACTGACACTAGGAACCAATTCGGAGAAACAAGAAGCATGGCATGAGATAGGCGGCGGAACAATTTCCGATAGCGAATTACTTGACTCGATGGATGGAGGTTTGGAACCCAACTCAAGGACGAAATCAATGTTGAGTCAACAATCATCGAGAAGGGCACCACCGAGCGAGGTCGAGACCAGCACCTTGTATAGGGTTCCAACCCTGCCCTTCTTCCAATATCCTATGCAAGCTTTAGCTTGACTAACAAGCGAGAAACTTATTGAAAGGTCCCCTTACTATAGTATAGATAGGCTCGAAGCTATTTGACTTTGATTGCAGGGTCAGATACTCCTTTAATAAGATAGAAAGGGCTTTTTCAGCTTGATCGAAATCGATTCTATGATTGAATAGCAGATACTTAGTAGTATAAACTCGGAGAGACAGACAGAGAGGGGACTCTATCATACCTGCGAACTCCTAGGATGAGAAGTCAGTCTCTTGTTTTTGGCAGGAAAAGTTCTACCTTCGGTAGAGTGGGTCTACTTAGCGAACTGGAAGGACGCGGAGATCGATTGATCAATATGAATCTCGAGAGTGGACGGTTGACTGCCGCCCCCTTGTCCTGGAGTCTCTCCGGCCGGGGAGAGGCTTGCTATCGTAACCTTTTCCCCGGTGTATGTGAAAAAAGTGACGAACCCATTTCGGTCATAGGTTAGTCCAAAGAACGAGAGTCGGCTTCCTTAAGTCCGTTGTTCCTCAGTAGCTCAGTGGTAGAGCGGTCGGCTGTTAACTGACTGGTCGTAGGTTCAAATCCTACTTGGGGAGAATTTTGAGTTATCGCTTTTCTGACCTAGCGACCCCCGTCCTTCTACTTCGTTTCTAAACTAGCAGAATCGTGGGACATCAAAAGTGGGAAGTTTTTTGTTGGTTTTTATTCCTCACTCTCGTATAGGCGAACTTGGTTCGTTCAATTCTTAGGGAGAAGAAGGATCCACTGGGAATGAATGGGCAGACTGAAGTAGTATCTTCATTAGCCGGAAGGAATTAGTCTCCACTAGCGTCATTCGAAGAACGAACAAGAAAAGGCGGACTGTTTAGGTAGGATAGATGGATATGGTCCAATGGCATGGCTAAAGCTCTGCCAGCTTCTTGTAGACTGAACTTTCTTTGGGCTCCGAGTCGTTTTTGGGTAAGATGGTAGAATTTTTCTTCGCCACTAGTGGCAACGAAGTTCTTGGTAATTAGCAAGGAGGAAGGAAGATCTCCACTCATTTCATTCAGTGCCTGCGGTAAGGCAAGGCGCGACCCACAACAAAGGAAGGGGGAAAGCTTGCTTGCTGTAGCCCTTTTTTAGTAGACTAGGCTTAGTAAGCGTAAGCTATTTAAGTAGGCTCGCAGCTTCGCCAGAAGCGACGAAGGGGGGCTGGGGAAGAAGGCCGACGACTACATGAGAGGGAAGCTGTCTACGAAGCTTTGCCCCTTGCTTTACAGAGATTGTTATGAACTGACTAAATGACTAGATTCCCCCGGAACGCTAGCTAAGCTAATAGTATTAGTTTCTCAATAAGCTTATTGATTGATTCAGCGAACAAATCGCCTCCTTCTTAGAACCCATTGAGGAGGGCCTCGGCCCGGGAAGGGGAGAGTGGCCGAGTGGTTAAAAGCGACAGACTGTAAATCTGTTGAAGTTTTTCTACGCAGGTTCGAATCCTGCCTCTCCCACTTGTTTGTTGTAGACTTCAGAGAAGAGAAAGAAGGCATTCGTCAGCGGAGGAAGGCCAACCGAGCGAAGCTCTTTCTTTTGGCCGTGCCGTGAAGTTCAATTGTATCGTATGTTAGTTAGAGAGGTTAGCGAACTACTACGATCTATAGATTCTCCATCTATATCCAATCCCAACGAGAATAGAAGCGAGTCGCTTCCGGCTTGGCTTGTAATCGTAGTCTTTTAGCTTATGTAGTGGTCGGCCTTCCTACACGCACGCGCTCGCAAGTACAACTTGCCTTGGTTCGGGACGAAGCCAAGCCGATACATATGATAGGCGAAGGAAAGACCCCCATTTCATAGCGCCTGGAGAACGCAAGTTTGATCGAGGATTGGAGAGGAAAGGTGGAAGAAAAGGCTCGGGATGGATTTAGGAGTCTTTGTGCGAGCCGTATGCGGTGAGAGTCGCACGTACGGTAACGAGGGGGGTTCGCGTCTATACGTGTAGTGTGGTGGTTGGGCCTACCCACCCTATTTGTTCCATGATCTATGGGTCTACAGGAGCTACCCATTTCGATCAATTAGCCAAGATTTTGACCGGATACGAAATCACTGGTGTTCGATCTAGTGGTATTTTTATGGGGATTCTTTTTATCGCTGTAGGATCCCTATTCAAGATCACTGCAGTTCCTTTTCGGGCGGCTGTAGGACGGACGGCCGCCTATAAGTGGTAGGGTAGGGTGGGTGGTACCGCTCAGATTGCGGCCAATCTTCCTAACCGCGCGCGGGCCGGGCCGGGCTTAGAGCGCGTGAAACTCATCACTACCTCGTAAGGGCGTTGAGACCATAGCATGTTAAACGAAAGCGCCGCTTTCTCTCTAGTGTTGTCACACAGCTGCCCGCCTAGAAGAGCCACTCGCTCTCTAGTGTTGTCACACAAGATAAGCACGCCGCCCGCCTGCTGGCCGGGCGAATCGAAGTTCTCTTCCGGTCAACTGTCCACCCAGTCAAGTGCAAAAAACACAGTAGAATCACGCAATGCACGCTGCTGGTGTGCTTCCTGCCCGCGAGGAAAGAAAGAAGAGCGACAAGGTTCAGTTCAGATTTGACTGTTTGCAGTATGGGAGCAGATTACCCAAAAAATCCCTGGGAACAATGAAAAAAATAGATATCTCGGTATCGAAAACTATAGGAGGCTGTATTGGCGAGATCCAACGGTAAACAGCTGCCTAAAAGAAAAACCGCCTGGAAGTCCGAGGACCTTTAGTACTGTACCCTACCCCCGAACCAGCAGCCTTCGCGCCAAGCAAGACCGCCCTTGTCCCTTTCCTTTCTCCATTCTGCCTTCTTCTTTGCTTTGTTCCAAAAGAGTCTAAGGCAAAGCTAAAGTGGTTCGTATGCCTACTTTACCTACTTGACGAAAGGGAACGCACTTTGTTTCGTTTCCGGGTTTATGGATTGGATTCAGTCAGCGTCACGACATAATCAAAAGGAAGGAGTGACGCTTACCGGCGAACGCTTTCAAAGGCGACCCTCTCGAGTTTCCGGCAGTTTCCTAGATTGAAGTAGCCTTTCGTCGCCTTACCAAAGGTAATTCCTATTCACTTACTTGAATAAGTAAGGAAAGAAGTAACTATCAAAGAACTCACACGACTGAAGTACCAAAGGTGCGCTCCGCCCGATGACTAAGAAATAGGTTTGCGCTTGAATTGAAGTGATGAGGTCGCAAAGAGGAAAGTAGGGCTCCTATTGACTAAAGGTTGCTTCTTCGGTTTCCTTTAGAATGAAAGTCGCTTACGCTACCTTACTACTTACTTTGTTTTATTCAAAAGGCGAACAGCCCCCCCAACTAGTCGTATGGGGCGGGGTGCTTTTGGTAAGCTGCCTTGGATATGAAGAATTCCCAAAAAAAAGGCAAAGTCCGGTATTTGACGAAGATCTTTCTTTCTATCAATAGATAGGAATGAGTGCTCGATATAGGGGATAGGATCTATCTGGTCTTTTTCTTTCTTTTTTCTGCATGGCATAGCTAGGACCCTTCAAATCATGTTTGAGCCTATGTTCAAACCAAACCCACTCCCTATTTGAGTAAGGCTGGAAGCCCGCCAAGTTCAGATAAAAGAATGCTTTCTCTAACCATTAAGGGAAAGGCTCGACGAAGGAAGGAAAGGGCTTTCGGAGATCGAGATTTTCTTTGTTTTTCATCGAAAACGAAGAAGACCGAGAATGTCAATCTTTCTTTCGAAAGAAGGGAACACGCCTTTTCGGCCGCGGTGGTATGATTTTCGGGCCTTCTCCTCGTTCCGCTCGCTGGCCTATTGGGATAGCAGCCTTTGGGCTTTGCCTGCTCGCTCTTTTTAATAAAGAATTCCGGCTCGGCCCGGGAAAGCGCTGGCAACAACAGAAAGGAAGGGGTCCATGTAGCTGCTGCGTCCGCCCCCTTCTTAGTCAATAGAGCAGCAGGTTCGGCATCTACTACAAAAGAGAGAATCCACTTCAGATAACCACGCCTCTGCTAGGCAGCGTGTGGAATGGCCGAGAGCGGACCTTTTTGGATATATAATCCAAGTCGAGAGTGGAGTTACGGGAACAGCCGTCTGATGGAAAACAACTTTCACGTTCGGTTCAGAGAGCACTTTTTTCGTTGAGAATTCTTCGTTCCCTTTCGTGTGAATTCCCTAGCGGCGAATTCAAAACTTTTGGGCCCTATCTATTCCATCTATCGAGCCCCGAAGAAAACCCCCCTCCCCTTCGGACTCAATATTTTTTTTGACTCTATATATGTGGGCACCTGATATCTATGAGGGTTCACCCACCCCGGTTACAGCATTCTTTTCTATTGCACCTAAAATTTCTATTTCTGCTAATATTTTACGTGTTTTTATTTATGGTTCCTATGGAGCTACATTGCAACAAATCTTCTTTTTCTGCAGCATTGCTTCTATGATCTTAGGAGCACTGGCCGCCATGGCCCAAACGAAAGTAAAAAGACTTCTAGCTCATAGTTCAATTGGACATGTAGGTTATATTCGTACTGGTTTCTCATGTGGAACCATAGAAGGAATTCAATCACTACTAATTGGTCTCTTTATTTATGCATCAATGACGATAGATGCATTCGCTATAGTTTCAGCATTACGGCAAACACGTGTCAAATATATAGCGGATTTGGGCGCTCTAGCCAAAACGAATCCTATTTCGGCTATTACCTTCTCTATTACTATGTTCTCATACGCAGGAATACCCCCGTTAGCCGGCTTTTGTAGTAAATTCTATTTGTTCTTCGCCGCTTTGGGTTGTGGGGCTTACTTCCTAGCCCCAGTGGGAGTAGTGACTAGCGTTATAGGTTGTTGGGCGGCCGGAAGGTTGCCACGAGTAAGTTAGTTTGGAGACCGAAGGCAGTTCTCCGTGCACCGGACACGTAGCTTACCGAATCAGTTGCGACACGGATGGGAATGCATGCTACGAAAGATAGGGTCGAGTCTGATACATCAACCGTCTGTCTACTCAATATCCTTGTACGAGTCCACAATCACTACACGAGATGAACCCTGGTTTGGTGAATTTTAGTTGGCCTTAGGTGTAATAGGACTCCCAGTTACTGCGCACGATCGTATACTGAGGTGCTCCCCGCCGGTTGTTGGAACGACGCGAGCCGGCCTCAATTCAGAAAGATAAAGTGCCCAAAAGTATTAATAAATAGGAGGTTCAAAATTCCCCATCTCATTGAGGGCGGAAAACGAATCGACATCTCGATGTGATACAGCCTTTTCTATTTTAGTTGGGAAAGAACGGCGAAGTCCATCCAAACCGTCCAATGAAGAATAAGAAGAGAGCAAAGCGCATGCGGAACGGACACAGAAAAAAAGAAGTGTGGAAGAGAAGCAGCCGAGCTCATTCCCTTCGCTTACTGGGCCCAAAGCAGTGCAGTCTTTCCTGGCCAAATCAAGGATTTGGGGCTTCTCTTGCTACGCTACTTAAAAAATATCTTTTTTTTTTCTATATGAATAGAAAGATAGATCTATCCGTCTATCCTATCCGATTTCGAGTTTGATATCTAAAAAAGAATCGATTTCATTCAACGTTTGATTCAAAGAACTGCGCTTAGCCCCCCCGCTCATGAAACGGCTTTGCTGCAATGTGGATGGCAGAGGGTCCGTAGTACCCGAAGCACTGGAGTGATCCAGTAGCGGGGAAGGGGCCTAGAAGTGCCTACTACTACACCACACTACACTTGGCTCTACACATTTACAGAGCTAACCCCTGTCCAGTGCCTGGCAGAGCTAAGGTAGCTTGCTTCTACTCTTTATCTCTATCTTCGCCCAGGCTAACGTAACGGGGCCTTACTTTTTCAGGGGGGGAGAGTGGAGCCTCGAGAAGGACTGTTGAGAGGAAGATCCTTGGCCCTTCTTCATTCTCTACAGGGTTCAAAACCTTTCTTCAACATAGGTGCCAACGAGCAGGGCAGGGATGGAAGAGATCAAACACGGGAATAAGAAGTCACTCTTGTGACCTTTTTGATCATTTTGATAGGGGGGGGATAGGGAAAGTGGACAAAAGAGACTCGCATTTCCCAGTCGAAAAGAGGGGTTCCTTTTTCGTCTCGAATTTTTCATCGAACAAATAAGGGAAAAGAATCATATTGAAAACGCTCCTAACCCAAGCCCTTCCTTCGTAGAGCCGTGTATTGTAAGTGATCCGAACCTGCCCGGAGCGAGCCTCCCATAGAGGCAAGTGAAGTTGGTGAGCCGTATGATGGGAAACTATCTCCTGCGGTTCGGAGAGGACTCAGCTGTTAGTTAGTACCCTCTTGGTTTCGGAGTGGACCCTTTCACTCTATTTTATTATATACGTTTAGTGAAAAGAATGTTTTTTGATACACCTAGGACATGGATTCTATATGAACCAATGGATCGTGACAAGTCGTTACTACTAGCAATGACTTCCTCTTTCATTACTTCATCCTTTCCATATCCTTCTCCCTTGTTCTCAGTTACTCATCAAATGGCACTCAGTTTATATCTTTAAGTTCGATCATTGACAAGGTTCAAAGAAAGGGTGGGCCATTGATAAAGAATCGATTCCAAACCACAATGCTAGCAGATGGTGGGCCTCCGCTTTTATTTTCATTAATGAAACCTGCCATGCCAGTTATTATGGACTCAAATCATAAGGTAATGCCAATTCACTTACTTGGAACAAGTCAGGAAAAAAAATGAGGATTTTTCAAGCTGTTCAAAAGAAAAAAAAAGACGTGGATGGCATTATGACTGGGGTGTCAGTTAGAAGGATTCTTACAATGTTCGTTCAATCAAGCAGCATTCTTCTTTTTCTTAACTTATTAAGGAGAGGGGGGAGGGCTTTCAAAAAAGAGCTTGGGACCTATGAACGGAAGAACACAACAAAGAAAGATGATGAAATGAAGAAGAATGAACGGGAGGCGTCGTAGGAAGGACTGACGAACTACTTGCTTGTCTTTGGTTAACTACTTTACTGAATTGGGGTTCTTTCTCGTAAGTGATACACTTACACTCTGCACGCATACTCACTTTTTTATATACGTCTACGTTGATAGCCTTTCGCAAAAAGCCCTTCTCTCTCTCTACAAAAGACAGATACAGTTGTTTCAGGCCGAGCCAAGCCCGGATCCAGCTGAAAAACAGAATGGAATACTCTAAGATGCTTCATAGCTACCGCTGCCTTTCTTATTATTAGTAAGATAGGGTGAGGAGCGTAATTCATAGTTTCGAAGAGTTTTCCATTGATAGGGCATTAAAGGATTCTTCTTTTAGGTTTTTCCTTTTCATGTATAGCGTTTATTCTAAAAAACCCCTGTAAAGTTATGCCCTATTACTCAATAAAGAAAAAGGACATTATTGTGATGGATTTGACTTCTCAAGTATTGAATGAAGCCTTTGCTGGCATATTTTGAGAGTGTTCTCACAGGTTCCGAAAAGGAAGAGGGGCGAAGCGCTTGCCTTATTACTATAAGGGAAGGGGCGAACGGCATTCTTTGCGCATGTACAGAACTGAGGAGAAGTTGACCAGCTCATTCAAGCAGACGTCTTTGGCAAAGTCTCCACTCTATCATGCTTAGGTAAGCCTTAGCCTTATATAAAATCATTTATTGATGATTACTCGCAGGGTATATTTCTTAGCAGAGAAGTCCGAAGTCTTTCAAAAGTTCATGGAGTTCAGAAGTTTAGTAGAAAATGAGCCTTCTTTTTCTTTTAAAAAAGTAAAGGCAAATAAAACTATGTTTGAGGACAGACTCTGGAAGAGAATACACATCACAAGAGTTAGTGCTTACTTGAAAAGCACGGGATTCGCAGACAGTTTGCGTGCTCTTATACTACACAGCAGAACGAAGTCGCAGAGAAGAAGAGTCGACATCTTATCTTAGCGAAACTGCATGATGAATGCGAAGAATGTGGAGCCAGGCCGAATGCATGATGACTGAAGCCCATGTCATCAACAGATTGCCTCAAGCGAAACTTGGCTTTCTCTCGCCATACTAGGTTTTGTACAAGAGAAAGCCGACTGTTTCACATTTCAGAGTATTTGGGGGCGTTTGCTATGTCTTTGTGCCCGACCAGTTGAGGACAAAGTTGGAAAAGAGGGTCATTAGTCCTTACTTATTCAAGTAAGTGAATAGGAATTACCTTGTAGTCAGAAAGAAGAAAGCCAAACAAGCCGTTTCACCCCTTACTAGAAAGCTTCCCGCGAGGACGCCCTCCATTACACTAGCCTTAAGCTAATGGCAGACATAAGAAAGCATTAGTCTAATAACAGAAAAGTCATAAAGCTAAGGTCTTCTCCTGTCCTCAATCTTATTAGTCGTTGTCTCCACTAGCTGTAGAGCGAAGCAAGGCATTCCAGCTAAAAGCAGCAGCAACTAGAGCATCCTGTCTGAAGGCCGAGGACAAGAAAGCAAGTCTGCTAGTCTGAAAGGGCTAGCTAAGACAGGGCAGCTAGGCGGAAGGCAAGGAAGGCTAGTCCGGCAACTGCTGGCTGTCAACGAAGAAAAGTCAACTAGCAATGCCAGCTTCTAAAAGATTATGATTTGAATCAATATTTCCTTCCAAGGCCAGTTCTTCAAGTTCTGGAGTTCCATTGCATTAATGAATCCGGCTGGAAAGAAAGACCTACACCTACTATCGCTTACAGCGCCTTCTTCTTTTTTATTTCATAAAAAAAGTAAGCTTGGGTTCCAAACCTTTTGATATGCGGTCTTGCTATTCTTTGTTTGTCTTGTGCCTGCGCTATCAAGTCACGTGCCTAGCTTCCAAAGAATGAATCTTTGAATACGGTAGAGGAGCGAAAGTAGCCGGCGACAGTGTAAAGCTATAAGGTGTGAGCTTTGCTCACACACACCGGCTGATAGAGGGCAAGATCACATTCACTTGCTTGCCGCCCGGCTCCATAGTAAAAAAAAAGTAAAAAGTAGGCCCGCTCCCATAACCCCACGGGAGGGTAAGGCATCCAGTTAAGGATGGATGATTACGCTTCTTCACCTTTGACGCCTCAATTTGAAAGCAGGTTCCGTAAGTCCAAGCCTAAACAAGGCAAGCCAAAAAGATGATTTTCTTTTCCCTCACATCGATGTTCTGGTGAACAACACCGCTGGACACGGGATGCTGTCCTTTATGGGTGCTTTCTCTTGATATAAGCAGATCAAGATGGCCGAAGAAGACCGAGAGAAAACAGCGTTTATCACCATATTAGGTAGGAGGGCACGTTCTGTTACAAGGTGATGCCGTTTGGTCTAAAGAATGCCGGGGCGACGTACCAGCGAGCCATGACTGCGCTCTTTCATGATATGATGAACAGGGCAAGGAACTTGTGGGCTTTGATGCTTACTTTTCTTTTTTGAAAAAAAAAGGTAGTTTAAACTCACTTACTTGATAGAGTATGGTAATTCCTATTTGCTTACTTGGGTACAAGTATGGAAGCTTAATAAAGGAATTTTTTTCCATGGGCGGCGGGAGGGGAAGCTAAAGTAAGCGACTCAGAAAGGTCAGGTGGTTTTACATCTCAGACTGCGCATGTAGTCCAAGTGGCAAGGCATTGGTTTTTGGAGTGGAACAAGTGCCTTAGATACGAAGTCCAATCAAATCAGTGACAATCGTTCGAATGCATTCTCGGAAATCGTCGCACCAGATCGTAACGCGGCATCGTAGCTTCCTGCCTCGCGCCAGCCCCGGTCTTGAAAAGCCGGGTGGAGCTACAAATAGGAGGATGGAAAGGGAAGGGACCAAGCTCAAAGTCAGAGGCGAGTTGAGAGACAAAAGCTTGGATGTTGTGATTCCGCCTTTCCAGCAGCGAGTGAAACTCCGTGAATGGGCAGAACAGAAAGGGTGTTCAAACCGGGTGTTGAGTAAACCTTCGTCAGGAAGGTTCTCTTTGAGGAATCGCCGTTCTTCGCTCAAAAAAATTCAGAAGACCTCTGTTCCCCTTTTTGCCTTTTTTATAGCTTGAGACAAGTACAAAGAGGATCAGAACCGGGCAACCCCTTTTAGTCAAGCCCAGTTGAAATGCCAGTCAGGAAAGCTCTCGGAAGGTTAGGAAGGACAGGGCAAGCTGGCTGACCCTTCCCTTTGCTTTCAATCTGTCTTGTGCCACTCCAGCTTTCACTCAAGCCATTCTATTCTTTGAAATTTCACTTCTTATCTCGAGCCGAAAATGGAGTATTCCTTGCCTAGAACCCACACCCGTGGAAATAACGATTAACAAAAGATTTTTTCGATGCGAAGAATAGTCCCGCTCCTATAAAAATTATCCACTCAGTCCACGCTTTGAATAGCCTTAGTTTCTAGTAAAAAAGATCCCTCTTTATAATGAAGTTTTAAATAACTCATTGATAGTGGGCATCAAGTGATTGAAAGGGGGACGCCAAAAGGGAAGGTCGGACACAAAGGAGCGTCTTCAATAAGACCAAGGGCAGTGAGGGCGATCGAAGTGAGAAAAGATGGCATATTTCTGAAACCAGGAGTTCTTTTTTCACTTTCGAGCGTGATGTAGCTATATGTTATATTAAGCCCATCCATCCGATTCGACATCCTATTCTCGAATGAGAACTGGCAGATTATGTCACACTAGTCTTTTTGGCCTTATACCTCCTCCTTTCAACAAGAAGCATGGCAAATAAAAAAAGTAAGTTATGGATGACACTCTTATTAAGGATAGAAAGAAGGGGCAGACCTGACGGAGGAAAAAAAGAACTACTGTGTCAAGCCGCTTGAAAAAAGAAAGTCTCACTCCAAGAATTATCGGCTTTGAACCTTTGATCCGGGGGTCCCTGTTCTATCCACTAACCATGTAAAAAAATGATTGATAGAATGGCGCTGTAGGAACCGGTCGGATTCGAACCGACGAATAGAAGTTTTGCAGACTCATGCCTTAGCCACTTGGCTACGGTTCCCTATCAATTCTATGTCCGACTTTGCTTCACAGGGCGAGACCCAGAATAACAGATGCCGGAATGCTTGGGGTTTGGGAGAAAGGACACAACATAGGTGGAGATGGATTTTAATAAAGACTCTATAAAACTTGAGAATCTAAGAGTTCTCCCTACCTGAACCTTTTCAGTGGCGACAGTATAAAGAAGCATTTAGGGATTTCTTGATGATCCATGATTACACAGTTGATCAAGCCTCTGAAACCGGACTCTTTCTTCCCTCTCGATTCCATCTATATCCCGAACCCGAACCTGAAATCTGAATGACCCGGAATTCTTTTCCAATTTAGTATATTAACTAATGGGGATACCGGGAGGGAGGAGATAAAGGCCCCGTCTTACTTTAGAAGCAGAGACAGGAATTGCTACTTGAACTAGAAAGCATACTACTTAGATAAGAGTTCTTCATGTGCACATCCCGTAGGCAAAGAAAGAGATTAGTTGAAAGCCAAGTCATCGACTGACCAATTTCTTTGTTTCAACGAATCAAGTACAAGCCAGTATTTTCCCTATATGTTCAAAGTGAAAACTCCCTTTCATTCTTGGAACTTACTTGCCCGTTGGAGAACTACCGAACTGCCTTCCCTGCTTTCATCCCTTGTGGCGAACTAGACTGATAATTGTGTATAAAATAAAGAGGAGGCAATGAAATTGTTTTTTTTTGCTTCTTTTTCTTTGAGGAGACATTTTTTCTTATCTTGTTTACCAATGATTTGACTTGATATCTTCTACCTTAACCGCGTATTCTCAGCATCCGGATTCTATGCATCTATCCTAGCAGCTACCCCAAGAATTCCGTCTATTGCTCTAGGGTAGGGGTTATTTTAGAGAAGAAAGAAAGCTCCTTGCTACGGCTATTCAAAGCTCTCTCCCCTGTCTTCTAGAAAGGATAAGTCTACTCCATATGCTTTCTTATTTTTGTAGTAAATCCAGTGAAAGCAAGCAGTTCAGGGATTAGCCTTGATTAGATCCTCTGATGTTACACTAAGTGATCACTGTAATAAGAGATGTTTTATGAATGTAAAGCAAGCGCTATTAGGACAGTTATTTTAAATTAAGGATAGCTAGATTGCTCGCCACAGGTAATTGAGTGAGCGTAGCAAAGGAACGATAAGACGGTTTTAGGGAAGTAGTCTCCCTGTTAGTGGTAGGGCTAAAGTGAGTATGTCCGTATAACGTATTTTATTATCGAAGACTCTTTCTAGAAGGGCAGCTGGAGTACAGCAAGTCCCGCTGTGTGCGAACCTCCTTCTTCTTCCTCGTGCAAGTGAGTTGTTAGTAGGTCAATCCGCTTTCTAATTCGTTTTTCTAAGCTAAGGCCATCAGTATCGGTAGGAAGCAAGTTAGTTGAGTAAAAAAGGTTCTATGAGTGGAGTAGTGAAGGTCGCAGGCAGCCATCTTGATAAGTTTTCTCTTAATAGAGCTTTTGTCTTTTAGACTTAGTATTACTAACCTTATGGTAGTTCGGAAAGCAAGAATGGT